GTTCTATAGACTTGTATGTAACTATTGAGAGTCGGGATATTATACATAATGTGAATATTCCACCAAAGAGTTTGATTTTAGTTCAAAATGATCAATATGTGGAATCAGAACAAGTGATTGCTGAGATTCGTTCTGGAACGCCCACTTTTCATTTTAAAGAGAGGGTTCGAAAACATATTTTTTCTGAATCAGAGGGAGAAATGCACTGGAGTACCGATGTCTACCATGCACCCGAATATACATATGGTAATGTTCATCTATTACCCAAAACAAGCCATTTATGGATATTAGCAGGAGGTCCCCGCGAGTCTAGTATAGTGTCTTTCTCGCTCCACACAGATCAGGATCAAATGAATGTTCATTCGTTTTCTGGCGAAGGCAAATATATCTCTGACCCTTCAATGACTAATGATCGGATAAGGCAGAAATTTTTGGATACTTTTAGTAAAAAAGATAGAGAAATTCTTGCCTATTCAATATCGGATCGAATCATATCCAAAGGTAAAGGTCATTGGAATTTCCTAAATCCTTCTATGCTCCCAGAGAATTCTTATTTTTTGGCGAAAAGGCGAAGAAATAGATTCATCATCCCAATACAATATGATCAAGAGCGGGGGAAAGAGCCGATAACTCGTTTTGGTATTTCAATTGAAATACCCATAAATGGTATTTTGCGTGAAAATAGCATTCTTGCTTATTTTGATGACCCACGATACAGAAGAAACAGTTCGGGAATTACTAAATATGGGATCGTAGAGGTAGATTCCGTCGTAAAAAAAGAGGATTTGATTGAGTATCGAGGAGCAAAAGAATTTAGTCTGAAAAACCAAATGAGAGTAGATCGGTTTTTTTTCATTCCCGAAGAAGTGCATATTTTACCCGGATCCTCGCACATAATGGTTCGGAATAATACTATCATTGGAGTAGATACACGACTTGCTTTAAATACAAGAAGCCGAGTAGGCGGATTAGTCCGAGTGGAGAGAAAAAAAAAAAGTATTGAACTGAAAATCTTTTCTGGAGATATTCATTTTCCCGGGGAAACGGATAAGATATCCAGACACAGCGGTATTTTGGTACCACCAAGCACGGGAAAAAAAAATCCTAAGGAATCCAAAAAATGGAAAAATTGGATCTATGTTCAACGGATCACACCTACCAAAAAAAAGTATTTTGTTTCGGTTCGGTCCGTAGTCACATATGAAATAGCTGATGGAATAAATTTAGCAACACTTTTACCCCAGGATCTCTTGCAAGAAAAGGATAATGTCCAACTTAGAGTTGTCAATTATATCCTTTATGGATATGGCAAGTCAATTCGAGGAATATATCACACAAGTATTCAATTAGTTCGTACTTGCTTAGTATTGAATTGGGACCAAGAGCAAAACGGTTCTCTGAAAGAAGTTCATGCTTCCTTTGTTGAGATAAGGGCAGATGGTCTAATTCGTGATTTCATCAAAATGGAGTTAACCAAGTCCACTATTTTGTATAGTGGAAAAAGGTATCATACGGTCGGTTCAGGATTGATTTCCGAAAAGGAATTAGATCGCACCAATATCAACCCTTTTCAGTCCAAGGCGAAGATTCAATCACTTACCCAACATCAAGGAACTATTAGTGTTGGTACGTTATTGAATCAAAATAAAGAATGCCAATCTTTCATAATTTTGTCATCATCCAATTGTCTTCGAATGGATCCATTCAATGATTTGAAATATAATAATGTGACAAAGAAGGGGGATTCCCTAATTTCAATTAGGGGTTTGTTGTGTCCCTTGGGTACTATTGTACCTAAAATAGCCCATTTTTATTCATTTTACCATTTAGTAACCCATAATCAGATCTTGTTAAAGAAATCTTTGTTACTTGACAATTTTAAACAGACTTTCCAAATGCTTCAAGCACTAAAATACGGTTTAATGGATGAAAATGGGCGGGTTTATAATTATAATCCCGATCCGTGCAGTAACATCATTTTGCATCCATTCTATTTGAATTGGTGTTTTCTCCATCACGATTCTTGTGAAGAGGCATTCACAAGAATTCACCTTGGACAATTTATTTGTGAAAATGTGTGTCTATTCAAATACGAACCACACATAAAAAAATCCGGTCAAATTATAATTATTCATATTGACTCCTTAGTTATAAGATTGGCTAAGCCCTATTTGGCTACCCCGGGAGCAACCGTTCATGGCCATTATGGGGGAATCCTTTCTGAAGGGGAGACATTAGTTACATTTATATATGAAAAATCAAGATCTGGTGACATAACGCAGGGTCTTCCAAAAGTGGAACAAGTCTTAGAAGTCCGTTCAATTGATTCAATATCGATGAACCTAGAAAAGAGAGTTGAAAGTTGGAACGAACGTATACCAAGAATTCTTGGAATCCCCTGGGGATTCTTGATTGGGGCTCAGCTAACCATAGCCCAAAGTCGTATCTCTTTGGTTAATAAGATTCAAAGGGTTTATCGCTCTCAAGGGGTACAGATCCATAATAGACATATAGAAATCATTGTACGTCAAATAACATCAAAAGTATTGGTTTCAGAAGATGGAATGTCCAATGTTTTTTTGCCTGGAGAATTAATTGGATTGTTGCGAGCGGAACGAGCAGGGCGTGCTTTAGACGAAGGAGTCGGTTATCGGGCAATCTTATTGGGAATAACGAGGGCATCTCTGAATACTCAAAGTTTTATATCTGAGGCGAGTTTTCAAGAAACCGCTCGAGTTTTAACAAAGGCTGCTTTACGGGGTCGCATTGATTGGTTGAAAGGTCTTAAAGAGAACGTTGTTTTGGGGGGGATTATACCTGTTGGTACCGGGTTCAAAAAATTAGTACACCGTTCATCAAGACAAGACAAAAACATTTATTTGGAAATCAAAAGGAAGAATCTATTTGAATTGGAAACGAGAGATATCTTGTTACACCATAGAGAATTATTTTAGAGAATTATTTTGTTCTTTCGCCCCAAACAATTTCCATGAGGCATCAGAACAATCATTTACGCGATTTAATGATTCCTAAGAAGAGATTTATTCTTTTTACTTTAAACCATCTGGTCCGATTATTGATTTGGTAATAAATAAATAATAAATTAAATAAGTAACTCAAATAAATTAATGGTTTGGTCCGTGTATCAACGGCCAATCCACGGTCGAAGGTTCCGTCGGAACAATTATTTATTTCAGGGTACCTTAGTTTCTTTGTTAAACAAAGAGGAAGCGTGTGGAAAAATGACAAGAAGATATTGGAACATCAATTTGGAAGAGATGATGGAAGCAGGAGTTCATTTTGGCCATGGTACTCGGAAATGGAATCCTAAAATGGGCCCTTACATCTCTGCAAAGCGCAAAGGTATTCATATTATAAATCTTACTAGAACGGCTCGTTTTTTATCAGAAGCCTGTGATTTAGTTTTTGATACAGCAAGTAAAGGAAAAAACTTTTTAATTGTCGGTACCAAAAAGAAAACGGCAGATTTAGTAGCATCAGCTGCAATAGGGGCTCGGTGTCATTATGTTAATAAAAAATGGCTCGGTGGTATGTTAACAAATTGGTCCACTACGGAAACGAGGCTTCATAAGTTCAGGGACTTAAGAGCGGAACAAAAGATGGGGAAACTCAACCATCTCCCAAAAAGAGATGCAGCAATGTTGAAGAGAAAATTATCTACCTTGCAAGCATATCTGGGTGGAATCAAATATATGACGGGATTACCTGATATTGTAATCATTGTTAATCAGCAAGAAGAATATACGGCTCTTCGAGAATGCGCCATTTTAGGGATTCCGACCATTTGTTTAATCGATACAAATTGTGACCCCGATCTCGGGGATATTTCGATTCCAGCCAACGACGATGCTATAGCTTCAATTCGATTCATTCTTAACAAATTAGTATTCGCAATTTGCGAGGGTCGTTCTAGCTATATAAGAAATCGTTGATTATGATTAAGAATAATCAAATAAATTCATTATTTGTATTTTGGATGGAACCCGCTCGATAGATTTATTAGATCGGTTATTTGATTATTTTTGAATTTTTAAAAGAGATAAAGATAAAAAGGACTATGGGGATATTGATATTATGTTATGTGATTTTTTTGTATCCTAAATATACGATTAATCATTAAAGTAGGTGAGTTAAGAAAGAGATGGTTGAATCAAAATAATTCCTTTTTTAGTTGAAGTTCGATTTCTGTCAGAGGACAATATGAACGTTATACCATGTTCCATTAAAACACTCAAGGGGTTATACGATATATCGGGTGTCGAAGTAGGCCAACATTTATATTGGCAAATAGGAAGTTTACAAATCCATGCCCAAGTACTTATTACCTCTTGGTTCGTAATTGCTATCTTATTGGGTTCAGCCATCATAGTTGTTCGGAATCCACAAACTATTCCGACCGACGGCCAGAATTTCTTCGAATATACCCTTGAATTTATTCGAGACTTGAGCAAAACTCAGATTGGAGAAGAATATAGTCCTTGGGTTCCTTTTATTGGAACTATGTTCCTTTTTATTTTTGTTTCTAACTGGTCAGGCGCTCTTTTACCGTGGAAAATCATACAGTTACCTCATGGGGAGTTAGCTGCGCCCACGAATGATATAAATACTACTGTTGCTTTAGCTTTACCCACGTCAGCGGCATATTTTTATGCCGGTCTTACCAAAAAGGGATTGGATTATTTCGGGAAATATATTCAACCGACTCCAATACTTTTACCAATTAACATCCTAGAAGATTTCACAAAACCCTTATCTCTTAGTTTTCGACTTTTCGGGAATATATTGGCGGATGAATTAGTAGTTGTTGTTCTTGTTTCTTTAGTACCTTCAGTAGTTCCTATACCTGTTATGTTTCTTGGATTATTTACAAGTGGTATTCAAGCTCTTATTTTTGCAACTTTAGCTGCGGCTTATATAGGCGAAGCCATGGAGGGTCATCATTGATTAGCTTTCGAAATAGTCTTTTTTTTAAGCTTACCCTAATTCTACTTCATGCATAGTTCCAAATAATCACTCAGCCGGGGGGATACATAATAGATACAAAACATATGTATATACGACTTAGCATTGTAAGAAGAAAGTAGATGATATTATGAAATTGTAAAAAAAAAGATGGATTGGGGGGGCCAACCTAGATATATGTAATATCTAAATTAAGTACAGTGTAAGTCCAGCCCCTGCATATGTTTCGAAGAATAATTCTAGATCCCGATTCAATTCCATATTAAATGCGGGCGGTTTGTTTACGTTATAGAATAAACAAATGTATATGTGATATTAGATATTCACTAATTCTATAACGTAAAGGCGGGGGCTATCCCCATATATTATCTACCCCTATACTAGAATTATTTATAATTAATTTCCCAGTACCCAGTATTAAGTATATTTATTATTTCCATTTTCAGCCTACTGCATTTAGATGGATTCCAATATGAATCCTTCTGTTTCATCTGTGATTATGGATTGAATAAAAAACGGATAAACTCTTAGTCTTAGATATGGAAGAGTAAAGAATGAAGAATTGAATGAAAGAGTTATTCAAAACAAAGAAAAGACATGCAATAAATAACTAGAACCATATACATATGGATTTACAAAAATTCTATTATGGCTAGGTAAAAACTCAAATAAAAACAAGATATCGAAGCAGTTCTGTCGATTCACTACTATTATCATTTCAATTTGGAGTTTTTAGTTACTTCGACCCAATCCAATGGATCTTAGTGAGAAAATAAGTAAAGTAATAATTCATTGGTTGATTGTATCATTAACCATTTCTTTTTTTTTGTACGAGGAACTTACCATGAATCCACTGATTTCTGCCGCTTCCGTTATTGCTGCTGGATTGGCTGTAGGGCTTGCTTCTATTGGACCTGGAGTTGGTCAAGGTACTGCTGCGGGCCAGGCTGTAGAAGGTATTGCGAGACAACCAGAGGCAGAGGGGAAAATACGAGGTACTTTATTGCTTAGTCTAGCTTTTATGGAAGCTTTAACAATTTACGGGCTGGTCGTGGCCTTAGCACTTTTATTCGCAAATCCTTTTGTTTAATTTCATTTTTAATCCTAGAAAAAAGTATGTAACATATTTTTTTTCTTATTTTATTAACTTGGACTTGCCATTTGCTTCTTCGAATTCTATCAACACTTTACTCCTACAATTACAATTACTTAAATACTTAATTTGTTGTTAAAACAATACCCCCCGGAAAGTACTGATTTAAGGATGAGGAATTAACAGATCCGCCCTTTTTCTTCTTTACCGCGCTTATTAGTTTAGTACAATAGAAACCTTTTTTAGAGTGTTTCCACAAACGAGATATTTCGCAATTGACGTAAGACCCAAGGCCTAATCTAATCTTCTTATTTGTAGGAAACGAAAAAAAAAAAGAAATTCATAAAAAATGCAATCAAAAAGGGGGCGGGCGAGGTGATAAAAAAAGAACTCTGTTCTTTGTTAGTCTTATCTATAAGAAAGAAGAGAGCATATGAAAAATGTAACCGATTTTTTTGTTTCCTTGGGCTATTGGCCATCTGCGGGGAGTTTCGGGTTTAATACCGATATTTTAGCAACAAATCCAATAAATCTAAGTGTAGTACTTGGTGTGTTAATTTTTTTTGGAAAGGGAGTGTGTGCGAGTTGTGTATTTCAAGAATAGGTTGGATCCAGCCAGCTGCACTTTATTTTTTATTTATTTTCTATTTAAAATAGAAATAGGAAAAAGTGCATGATCTCGACGAATTACTTCTGAATAAATTCAGAAATCATATGCAAGAACCATAGCATTTCGTGACTTATTGGTAAATCAACCTTGATTCTCTATCAACCGATAATAATAATGCGCAACTTTTCACATGGTTAAAGCTAAACTGTTTGAAGTCCAGGCACAACATGGTATTCTTTCTACCACTAAGTAAGTACCGAAAGAAATGGTAAAAAAAAAGAGTTGGTAATTCATACGATATACAACACTCATATCGATAAAATGATTTGAAACCATTTACCAGAAAAATGGGTCGTCTTGCCCTTTTTTTTCTAATGCCAAATTGACAACCTATGTATAAAAAAGAGGAATTCTTTGGATTTTCATATTTGAACAAAAATGGAAAATAAAAAAATCTATAATATTATTTCATTTCTATGAAAAATAGAAATGAAATAAAAAACAAATAAAGAAACAACTTTGCTGACAATTATACATTTTTTGTCTGGTCAGAAGAATCCTCCTACCCTAATATTCTGGTATTATATTAGTTTCAATATCTTTGAATAGGAACAAAAAAGAGAGGGCAGGCTCATTACATTAAAAGATATGGGAATACCCATTAACTAAATAATTCTAATTGAGCGTGAGAGCCAAATGAATCGAAAGATTCATGTTTGGTTCGGGAAGAGATCATGGGAGTTGTGAAATTAATGGTAAGATAATCTACTTTCATTAAATGATTTATTAGATAATCGAAAACAGAGGATCTTGA